TTACAAAATTAGATTTATTGTTTTTCTAGTTTATTTGAATGTTTTAAAGATTAAGTTTTTCAATTTTTAGTTAATATATTTTTGTTAGATAAAAGTTTATTTTATTTTTTATTTATGTAAATTTTTTAATTTCATTAAAAATAATTCTAATTTATTAAATTAATAAATGAATACTACTAAAATTAATGAAACTAAATCAATGTGTATAAATGTATTATATGAAAAAATAAATTCTTGAATTACTTCTATAAACTCTAGGATGGTGATCCTTGTTTTAATTTTAAAAATTAGCTCTTAAATTAGATTTAGAGTTGTTAATAAGAGTATTACTACTTTCTTTTAGGTCGAAACTAAAAACAAAAACATTGCTTTCTTATTATAATTTTCTTAGTTTTATTTAATTGATTATCTATTTTATTAAAATAAGGTATTTATAAAAGATATTCATTAATTTTATATTGAAAATATAATGTTTTTAAACTATATAAATTTATTTTGTATGAACTTTTGAAAGTTTTTTTGAATGGATCTAATGAAATATAAAATTAAAAAGTTGTAATAAAAAATTATTATTTTGTGATAATTTTGGTAACTCTTAGGATATTATCCTTTCTTTAAGTTCTAAGCTTAATACATTAATTTTATTAAAAGGTTTAAAGCTAAATTATTTTAAATTTAATTTAGTATACATTTTCTTTTAAGAAGAAAATTCATGGAATTGAATAAGTTTCCTTTGACAAAGGATTATTTTTTTTAAATTATATCTTCTAAATTAATAAATTTTTTGTCTTTCTTATATTTTCAAAATATACGCTTTAAATAAGCTAATTAATTAAATCTTTTTACAAAATTAAATTTATTTTATAGCTTATTTAAATTGTCTAAAAGATTTAAACTTTTTCTAAAAACTTCAAAGGTTTTTGTACTAATGTACTAAGACAATTAGTTGTAATCTGATTCGTTTGAATAAAGGGTAAGAAGTATACAGAAAACATAGGCCTGGATAAATGCTACACCTAATTCAAGTGAAGACAGAATTCTTTGAATAAAGGTTAATACGATCACTATTCTAATTGATGAATTTTCTATTAAATTTCCTATTAATGTTAATAGTAAATGTCCTGAAACTATATTAGCTATTAAACGAATTCTAAGAGTTAATGATCGAATAAAGTTCCTAATTAATTCAATTATTACTATGAATCTAATTAAGGCTGTTGGAGTTCCGTTAGGAACTAAATGACTTAATATTTTATTAGTGAAGTTTCTTCAACCAAAGGCTATAAATCCAATTCATAAAGGTAGTGAAATTATTATATTTATTGTAATATGTCTTGTAGGAGTAAAAATATTAGGGAACAAACCTATTATATTCATGAATAAAATTATAATAAATAAACTAATGAAAATTCCTTCACTTCTATCTTTTGTAGTTTTTAACGCAATTTTAAATTGATTTCTAATCTGATTAATTAGTTCAATAAAAATAATTTTTGTTCGTGAAGGCTTTTTTCAGAACCTAAAAATTATAAAAATCAAAGTGAAATTTAAGATAAGTCAATTCAATTCTCCTATAAATGAAGTTTTAGGATCAAAGGAAATGAAAAGTCTTAAAAAGAATGTACGTTTTACATATATTTTTCTTTTTTCTTTTTTTTTTACCGAATTCTTTCATTTTATTTCGTTTAATAAAATTAACCTAACAATTCTAAGTATTAGTAAAGATAAAATGGAATAGGTTTGTATCGGTAGAATCTGGGGTATAAAATCTAAGGACATCTTCCGATATACTTACTTTGTTTCGACTTATCTCAATTTTGATTGAGAGTGACGGGCGATTTGTACACATAAATATATATATTTATTCACTTTAATTTACTTAATTAAAATTACTTTTAAGTTCTCTTACATACACTTTTAAAGTGTTTTATATACCTTTATTTACAATGATACTCAATTGTTCTTAAAATATTCTGTCTTGACCTGAATTATTATTTTAAAATATTTAGTTGTTTTTTAATTTTTATTAATTTCTTAAACGGAGATATAGAAGTTATTCAATTTTTAAGTAAGGTATTTGTGGATTATCAAAATTTAAATAATCAAGTATCCCTAAATTTTATTTATGCTGCCATATTCTTTGAGTTTATAAAATTTTATTATTACCCAGGATAAATTTTTTGTTCTTATACAAGGGTATCAAATCCTTTTTTTGTTAAGAGTTTTGTAGTTTCAAAAATTGTTTGAATTTTTAATCTAATTAAAATTTAACTTTTTATTAGAAAAATTTAATTCTATCTTTTTTTTAACTACATTTTCCGCTAAATTAATTTAACTTTAAGTTTGACCGCGATTGCTGGCACTTAATTAATCAGTTAACTTTTTTTCTTTTTATATATTTTTATATTAAAAACTTTTTATACTGATTTAATAATTTTTTTTTTTCATGTATATAAAAAAAAGTTTAATTTTATCTAGAATGAAAATTTTGTTCTAAATCAAAAAGATAACTTAATATTTTCAATATTACGCTTTTTTTAAGCTAAAAGAACAAAGTAGACAAATTTGTAAATTTTATATGCAAAATAAATATTTTTTTTAAATTACTACTCTTTCTAAAAAGACTAGGTCAAGGTTGGATTATGAGTCCAATAGTTTTTTTAACTTATTTTTAGTATTTTGAATAAATTGTCAAAAAGATTGAGATAAATAAGTTAAATGTTGCCACTGGCAAAATAAATTTTCATGAAATATTTATTAATTTATCATATCGGTAACGTGGAAGTGTTGCTCGAATTCAAATATAAAATATTATTAACATTATAAATTTTGGTATTCTTAAAATATTACAGTTTCTATTAAAAAAAAAAACTCTTGTATATATTCTGAAAAGTAAAATTATTAGATATTCAGCTATGAAAATAATTGCGAATCTTCTTCTTCTATATTCTGTATTAAATCCTGAGACTAATTCTCTTTCTCCTTCTGCGAAATCAAAAGGAGTTCGATTTAATTCAGCTACTGATGAAAATATTCATAAATAAAACGGAATTAAAAAAAAAAAAAATATAAATAATTTTTGTGTTGTAATTACGGAGTAAAAAGATAAGGATGATCTTAAAAATATAGTTCTAAGAATAATGAATACTAAAGAAACTTCATAAGAAATTGTCTGAGCTAATGCACGTATTCTACCAATAAGAGAATAATTTGAATTGGAAGATCATCCACTAATTAAAATAGGGTATACTCCTAGTCCTAGAATAGATAGAAATATTAGCAAGGCTAACTTTATATTAATTAATGGTTTCAAATACGGTATTAAGAGAGTTATAATTAGTCTAATTGAAAGACTTAAACAAGGAGAGATAAAAAAAGGGATAGAATTTGATTGAAATGGTCAATTTATTTCTTTTGAATATAGTTTAATAGCATCAGAAAAAGGTTGAAGAATTCCTCTTATTCCAACCTTATTGGGTCCTATACGAATTTGTATATATCCAAGAATTTTTCGTTCTAATAAAGTGATAAAGGCTACTCTAACAAGAGAAAAAATTAGAATTCTTAAAAGTCTTAATATTTGTATAAGTTTTATTGAAATTTAATTTTATTTAATTTTAATTTTGAAAATTAATAGTTTTATTAACTTAAAATTTCATGATATTAATAAATATAAGGGAGAAAATAATAAATATAATGGTAATTTAGTTTTTTTTTTAACTTTAAAAGTCTTTTTAAAATTTAAGTTTATTAAAATGTTGTTTAATGAAATTCGTAAATATAAAAATGTGGTAATTGTATTTAAAAGAAGAATTACTAGAACTCTAAAAATTATATTTCTTTTTATTATTAATATAATTGTAATTATTTTGGGTATAAAGCCTAAAAATGGTGGGATACCTGCCATTCTCAAAAAAATAATTAAGTTATTTAGGTTATTAATTTTTCTTATTTTAAAAATTGTTATTGTTTGTGATAGAAAATTTATATTTATTAATTGTATTGATTTTGTTGCTGATAAAGTTATTAAAGAATAAATTAAAAAATATATTTTAAAAATTTTTTTTGATAAGATTATAGAAATTAATATAAGACTCAGATGATTAATTGAAGAAAATCCTATAAGTTTTCGTATTGAATATATTGTGACTCCTCTCAAAGCTACAATTATTGAATTTATTAAACATATAAAGATAATTATTTTTTGATGAATAAAAAATATTAGGATACAAATTGGGATAATTTTTTGTACTGTTATAATAATAAATGCTAGATTTCATTTAATTCCTTCAATTATGGAAATTATTCAAAAATGAAAGGGGGATAATCCTAATTTTATAAAAATTGCTATAAAAATAAAAATTAGTATAATTCTCTTTGTAAGTTTAATATTTCTAATAATTGTAATGATAATAATTCTCGAGGAAATTCCTTGAATTAAAAAGTATATTATAGTTGATTTTTCTCTAAAAATTTTTTGGTTAATTGAAATTAATGGAATTATAGAAAATAGGTTAATTTCTATACTTATTCATATTCTTAAAAAAGAATTTGAAGATAGACAAATAATAATTCTTCTTATCAGACTGAAAAAGAAAAGGCCTCTCTGTATATAAAAAGAATTTTTTATTTCATGATTGTAAGAAAAATTTCCATATCATGATTCAAGTAAAATAATCTAAAAAAGATGATAAACTGTAAATTTATTTATGAACTATGTTCTTTTACTAATTTGTATTTAGGAAGTAATCAAAAAAAAAAGTCTAAAATAAATGATGGTTAGGACTTGTCCAATAAGAACAAAGGGTTCTTCTACAGGTCGTGCTCCAATTCATGTTAATAAAAAAAAAGATATTACTAAAGTTCAAAATAAAATTTGTTTTTTTAAGCAAAATTGACTTCCTTGAGTTTTTTTGTTTTTTTTTATAAAGGGCAAAAATATCAAAATTAAAATTGATATAAGTAATGCAATTACACCTCCTAACTTATTAGGAATTGAACGTAAAATTGCATAAGCAAATAAAAAATATCATTCTGGTTTAATATGAATTGGAGTCACTATAGAATTTGCAATTGAAAAGTTATCAGGATCTCCTAAGTAATATGGGTAAAAAGAAACGATAAAAATAATTAAAAAAAAAAATAATATAAATCCTATTAAATCTTTTAATCTAAAATATGGCCTAAACGGGATTTTAAAAGTTTTTCTAGAAGTCCCTAAAGGATTATTAGAGCCTTTTATATGTAAAAAGAATAAATGAAAGATTACTATTACTAAAACAATAAATGGTAGAATAAAATGAAAAACGAAGAATCGATTTAGAGTTGAGTTATCAACTGAAAAACCTCCTCAAATTCAATAGACTAATATTTGTCCTAAGTAAGGAATTGCTGAAAGAAGATTTGTAATGACTGTTGCTCCTCAAAAAGATATTTGTCCTCAAGGTAAAACATATCCTAAAAAAGCTGAAGCTATAGTAAGTAAAAAAATAATGACTCCTAAATTTCAAGTTTCAATAAGAAAAAATGATTCATAATAGATTCCTCGTCCAATATGGATAAATAAGCAAACAAAAAATATGGAAGCTCCATTTGCATGTAGAATTCGGATTATTCATCCTATATTTACATCTCGACAAATATGAATAACTCTTTGAAAAGCTATTTGTGTATTAGGAACATAGTGTATAGCTAAAAATAATCCTCTTAAAATTTGAATAATTAGACATAAACCTAGAATAGAACCAAAATTTCATATAAGAGAAATGTTTTTTGGAGATGGTAATTTAATTAAGGAATTATTAATAATTTTAAAAAGAGGGTTTATGTAAATATTTTTATACTTGATTATTTCAAAGGAGGAAGTATTTCCATTATATATTCTATCAAAATATCCCTTTTATCAGGCATCCTTTGAAATATAGATAAATCTTAAATATCAGAAAATAATTTAATAAAAATAGTAATTTTGGATATTACAAATGAAATAATTTTCTTTTCTGAATTTGGAAGAGATTTAAAGGATAATTTTTCTTATAAACTTATAAGTTTTAACTATTTTTTTTTTTAAAATGGGGTACTTCAAATCTAAAAAAAAAAATAATATATAATGTAATAAAAAATTATTATTTTGTGATAATTTTGGTAACTCTTAGGATATTATCCTTTCTTTAAGTTCTAAGCTTAACACATTAACTTTGCTAAAGAGTTAATTTTATAATCTATAAAGATAATAGTCCTTTAAGACTTAATTTAAGTTAGAAGCTTAATTTCTTTTATCTCAATTATATATCAATAACAATAAAATATAATGTCAATTTACAAAATTGCTGTTTTTTTTAAACTATATTGATAGTTAGAATTAATTCAATTTCACTATTAACAGTAGTGTACCTCTTTTTGGTTTTAACTAATAAATTATTTTCCTAATCAGTAAATAAAAATGTATAAAAATAGTCATACAACGTCTACAAAATGTCAGTATCATGCTGCCGCTTCAAATCCAAAATGGTGATAAGATGAAAAATGATTTGTTTTTCTTCGTACTAAACAAATAAATAAAAAAATTGTTCCAATTAGTACATGAATACCATGAAATCCTGTAGCTATAAAAAAAGTAGACCCATAAATTGAGTCTGCGATTGTAAAAGATGCTTCTTTATATTCAATATATTGTAAAATTGTAAAGTAAACCCCCAATATAACTGTACAAATCAGTAAGTTGTTACATTTTATTTTTTTCCCTGTTATCAAAAAATGATGAGCTGCTGTTAATGTCACTCCTGATCTCAGTAAAATTAGTGTGTTTATAAGGGGAATTCCTATAGGATTAAATCTTTTAATTCCTTTACATGGTCATATTTGACCAATAAAGATATCAGGAGATAAAGAACAATGAAAGAATGCTCAGAAAAATGATAAAAAAAAAAATACTTCTGAAGTAATAAAGAGTATTATTCCTAATTTAAGTCCTGTAATTACTTCTTTTGTATGTCTACCTTCATAGGTAGATTCACGTACAATGTCTCGTCATCAGTTTCATGAGATTAGAGTTATTAAACAAAAATTTGTTAAAAAAATGTATCTTGAAGAACTTCTATTAAATAATTTAGCCGTAGAATAAACTATATTAAAAACTTGGAATGAAGCTAAAATTGGTCAAGGTCTTCGTGAGACTAAATGAAATGGAATTTTTGGTATTTTCTTTTGAGAAACCTAAAAACTTTATAGTAAAATTGAATTAAAAGTTCAATAGTTTTAAATTAACTTATTTTAGGATGTTACCGATTTTGATCGACTTTCTATTTGGAAAATAGATTTGCTTTTTACAACAGAAACATAAATTTTAGATAGCTTCTATACAAATTGGTATAAATGAATGTCCTGTTCCACAAATTTCTGCACACTGACCATAGTATAGACCCGGTTTAGTAACTTTAAAATTTACAGAGTTAAGTCGTCCTGGAATTGCATCGACTTTAATTCCAAGTTCAGGAATTGAAAATGAATGGATTACATCTAGAGAAGTAGTTAAACATTGTACTTCGGTTCCAAATGGAACGATTAATCGTGTATCTGTTATAAGAAGTCGTCATCCTAAATTAGATAAATTGTCTTTTAATAATTCATTGTCGGGAACTATATAAGATCTATAGGAATTTCCTCTAATTGAATCAAAATTTTCGTAAATTCAGTATCATTGTGCTCCAAAAACTTTTACAGAAATCGTTGGATTTATATTTAAATCGAATAGATATAAGTAGTATAATGATGGATAAGCAATTAAACATAGAATTAACATTGGTAAGATTGTTCAAATAATTTCTAAGTTTGTGTTTTCTTTGAAATTATAATTTGTAAATTTAGACATTGTTAACTTCACGATAATTATAAGAATAAATGTGATAATTATAGATAAAAAAAGGTTTGTGTAATCGTGAAATTCTTCTATTACTGAGATTGTGATTCTTCTTGAATTTAAAAAAATGTTGTAGTAATGTATTACTTTAGGAGATTATATCTCTTTCTTGATTTTTAATATCAATGTATTTATTATACTACAAAATTATTTTTTTCATTCAAATGATTTTTCTTTTCATTCAATAAAAATTCCTAAAATTAAAATTATTAAAAAAGATGTTGATGTTAACCTTCATTTAATTAAATTTCTCTTAAAAATTCTTGGAATTAGTGGCAGAATTAAAATAATTTCTACATCAAAAATAATAAAGATAATTGCAATTAAAAAAAACTGTATTGAAAATGGTATTCGTGCAAAATTAAAAAAGTTAAATCCACATTCAAATGGAATTAATTTTTCTCGTATTTTATTAGTTTTTTTAGAAACAGTAAGAGATAAAGTTATTAAAATTAGAGTTACAATAAATCTGGTTAAAGAAATAAAAATTAGGATTATCATTAGTAAAATAATTTAGGTGTTTCTAAAAAGCAATGTTCTTTTGTTGGTGTTGATTTATTTCACTCAACTGATCATCTATTTTTATTAATTATAATTGGAATACGTTTTCTTCTTATTCTTTCCCATAAAATAAAAATGAAATAAATTGTTGCTGTTAATCTTACTACTGATCCAAATCTAGATATTTTATTTCAAATTTCAAACAAAAATGGGTAGTCTGAATATCGTCGAGGTATACCTATTAAACCTATGAAGTGTTGAGGAAAAAAGGTTAAGTTAACTCCAAAAAATATAATATAAAAATGGATTTTAAGTCATTTTTTATTAAGTATTAGACCTGTAAATAATGGATATCAATGAATGAATCCTGCAAAGATAGCAAAGATTGCTCCTATTGATAATACATAATGGAAATGTGCTACAACGTAATAAGTATCATGAAGAACAATGTCGATTGAAGAATTAGATAATATTACTCCTGTTAATCCTCCTAACGTGAATAAAAATACAAATCCGATTCTTCAAAGAGTTGAAATTTTTATATCTGTCTTAGATCCACAAAATGTTGCTAGTCATCTAAAAATTTTAATTCCTGTTGGAACTGCAATGATTATTGTTGCTGATGTAAAGTAAGCTCGTGTATCTACGTCTATACCAATTGTAAATATATGATGAGCTCAAACAATAAAGCCTAAAAACCCAATGGCTATTATTGCATAGATTATTCCTAGTAATCCAAAAGTTCTTTCTTTATTTCTTTCTTGTGTAATAATATGAGAAATTAATCCAAATCCTGGTAAAATTAAAATGTAAACCTCTGGGTGACCAAAAAATCAGAATAGATGTTGGTAAAGTACTGGATCTCCTCCTCCCCTTGGATCAAAGAATGATGTGTTTAAATTTCGGTCTGTTAAAAGTATTGTGATGGCTCCTGCAAGAACAGGTAAAGATAAAAGCAGAAGAATTGCTGTTAATATAACTGATCACACAAATAATCTAAGTTTTTCTCTTGAAAGATTTTTATTTTTTAAATTTAAAATTGTAGTGATGAAATTTAATGCTCCTAAAATTGAGGATACCCCAGCTAAATGGAGAGAAAAAATTGTTAAATCTACTGAAATTCCAGCATGATAAAATGTTGATAAAGGTGGATAAACTGTTCATCCTGTTCCTGCTCCTTCTTTATATAAACCCATAATTAAGAGGGTTAAAGAAGGTGGAAGAAGTCAAAATCTTATATTATTTAATCGTGGAAATGCTATATCGGGAGCTCCTAATATTAATGGTACTAATCAATTACCAAAACCTCCAATTATAATTGGCATAACTGTAAAAAAAATTATAATAAAAGCATGTGCTGTAACAATTGAATTATAAAATTGATCGTTATTGACATATAATTTTATTGATGTTCGTAAATTTAATCGAATAATTATTCTAAGAGATAAACCTATTATCCCAGATCAAAATCCAAAAATGAAGTATAGAATTCCGATATCTTTATGATTAGTTGAAAACAATCATTTTTCTAAGTTTTTAAAAAATTTTTTTGATATTACCAATATATATATATATTACTTTAATTACAAAATTATTTGTTTATTGGTTTAAAGATTTTATCTTTTTTGGTCCTTTCGTACTAAAAAAAGTTGTGGTTTAAAGGATAGAAACCAACCTGGCTTACACCGGTCTTAACTCAAATCATGTAAGATTTTAAGGTCGAACAGACCTAATAAAATAATTTTCTTCTATTATTATTTATCTTAATTCAACATCGAGGTAGCAATTTTTTTTTTCGATTTGGTCTCTCAAAAAATTTAACTCTGTTATCCCTAAGGTAACTTTTTCTTTTTTCTTTTTTAAGGATCTTTTGTTCTTTAAATTGTTTTGTTTAAAAAAAATTTTTATTTTTCTACTTCCCCAGTAAAATTTTTTCTTTTTTTTATTTAATGAAAATTTTAAGTTCTATAGGGTCTTGTCGTCCTTTTAAAAAATTTAAGTCTTATTACTTAAAAGATAAATTTAATTTTAAAAAATAAGAAAGTTTTTATCTCGTTTTACCTTTCATTCTAGCCTTCAATTAAAAGACAAGTTATTATGCTACCTTAGCTTAAAAAGGCTGTTAAATATTTCACTGAGCAGGCTGTACTTCTAATAATTTCTAGAAACAATGTTTTTGTTAAACATTCGGATAATTTTATTTGCCGAGTTCCTAATTTTTTTTTCTATTATTTACTAATTACATAATTTTTTTTTTATATTTTTGTTTTTTTAAATTTATAAAATCTTAATTAATATAAAATCTTTTTTAAAAAATTTAAATTGTTAAATTTTTTGGTTAATTTAATTCCTTTTTTAAAAATTTTTTATTAATTAAAATTGTTTTTAAAGATAATCCCTTAAAAACTAGATTTGAATAATTTTTATTATCAACTAAAATTAAATTTTTTTCTAAAATAACTAGATAACAAAAAAAATGTAAATTTTTTATTTCTAGATTTCTTTTTTCTTAATTGTGAAACATTAAGCAAAATGATTTCTAGTTCTTTTTTTTTCGAGATAAATAAATATTTTTTTATTTCTATGTATCATGATACACAAGGAACAAATCTTTATTTTTTCTATTTTAGTTAATGTTTCTTTTTAATTACTAAAAATTTTTATTATTTTCTAAATTACTTTAACTTATATAAATGATTTTTAGATTATGTTTAATTTAATAAACTTTAAATTATTGTAAGAAATTTTTTTTATAATCTATTAAAATTACTAAACTTAAAAAATATTTATTTTGGTTAAACTATTATAGTTTTCGTATATTTCCTTTTCTATTTTCTGTCATATAAACTACTATGATTAAAATCAAAAGAAGAAAAATTATTAAGTAAATTCTTAGTTTTATTGATCTTAATCTAAATATTGATATAATTAATTTTGTGAACTTACTTGAAGAAATTTCTAAAAATCTTTTTTTTTCTTTGAATATGTTAAATGAGAAAGAAATTAAAAAAGTTGAAATTAGAACTTTGTTAGAAGAGAAGATAATTCTTTTTGAATTAATTAATCTAATAATATATGAAAATAATATTAGAATACCTCCTAAATAAATAATGAAAATAAAGAATCCGAATCATCTGAAAAAAGTTTTTCTAGAGATAAACCTTGATAAGATGATGGCTTGAAAAATTACTATTCTTCCAATTATGATTGGATGAAATGAGAAAAAATATATTATTATACTAGTTAAAATTAGAGTTAAAAAAAGTCTGTTTATTAATTTCGTTAAAATATTTTTTAAGATTTATCTTAAGTTTTGAAAATTAATTTTCTTAAAATTTGCAATTTTATGTTTTTTATAAACTACAAAACTTATTAGAATTAATTTAATTTAAACTAACATTAATATGATTAGATTTTTCTTTTTCTTTTTAATTTGTTTAATTGTTTTTTTTAAAAATTATTATTCTTTTTTAAATTCTTTACTTATTTTGGAATCAATTTCTTTAATTATTTTTTTTTTTTTATTTATTTTTATAATTTCTGGATTTTCTTTAAAAGTTTTATTATTTTACTTCATTTTTATTGTTTGTGAGAGTGCTTTGGGTCTTTCTATTTTAGTTAAGTCTATTAAGTTTTTTGGTTCTTTAAATTTTCGTTCAATAAATTTATCTATATTTTAGCAATTTCTTTTACTTTTTTTGTTCTTTTTTTTTGTCTTGTAATAGGAATTAAATGATTTATTTTATTAAGTTTAATAATAATATTTTACCCTTTTTTCCATTTTTTAAACTTTAATTTATCTTTATTTAGAAAAAATCTATATATTTCTTTAGATTTTTTTTCTTTTCTAATAATTATTTTGACCTTTTGAATTGTTTTCTTAAGTATTTTATCTAGTATAAACATTTTGATATCCTCTTTTTCTAAACTTTTTTTAATTCTTTTTTATTTCTTATTTTTTTTCCTTTATATGTTTTTTTCTGTAAGAAATTTTTTTTTCTTCTTTTTTTTTTTTGAAGCTACTTTAATTCCCACTTTATTTATTATTGTTGGTTGGGGTAATAAAGTAGAACGAATTAAATCTGGTTATTACTTATTTTTTTATACTCTTTTTGGTTCTATACCTATGTTGATAAGAATTTTTTTTTTAAAAGAAATAAATTTTTCTTTAATTTTTTTTTTTTTTAATTTAAAGAGAACTTATTATCTCATATATATATTTTTAGTTATTTCATTATTAATTAAGATACCTATATTTTTAGTTCATTCATGACTTCCTAAAGCTCATGTTGAAGCACCTTTAAGAGGTTCTATAATTTTGGCTGGTGTTCTATTAAAAATAGGGGGATATGGTTTATTCCGTTTAATAAATCTATTTAAAAAGTTTAGTAATCTTAATTCCATTTGAATTTATATTAGTCTTTGAGGCGGAATTTTATCAAGATTTATTTGTTTACGACAGGTAGATCTAAAATCCATTATTGCTTTTTCCTCTGTTTCTCATATGAGTTTAGTTATTGTTGGAATTTTAATTTTTTGTTATTCTTCTTTAATCGGTTCTTTAATACTAATAGTGTCTCATGGATTATGTTCTTCTGGTTTATTTTTTTTAGCTAATATTTTATATGAACGTTCTGGAAGACGAAGAATTTTTTTAAATAAAGGTCTTATATCTATATTTCCTTCTTTGTCTATCTGATGATTTATTTTTTGTGCTTTTAATATGGCTTGTCCTCCTTCTTTAAATTTGATTAGGGAAATTTTTTTAATAAATGGTTTAATTTCTTGAAGATTTTTATTTGTTTTTTTTTTAATATTTATCTCTTTTTTAGGAGGGGTATATAATTTATTTTTGTTTTCTTTTTGTAATCATGGTTCCATATATTCTAGAATTTTTTTTTTTAATTCATGTTACTTAATTGAATATTTCATTTTATATATACATTTTTTTCCAATTTTTTTTTTTTTTATAAAATTGTTTTTTTTTTTTTAATGATTTTGTTAGTCTAAAAAAGACGTTGATTTGTGGAATCAAAAATTAATTACTTCACAAAATTTTGTTTAATATTTTTTTTTATATGTTTCCATTCTTTATTTTGCTGAGTTTTTTTTTTTTTTTTTTTATTTTAAAATAATTATTTTTAATTATAGGTATTTTTTTTCTTGAACTATAATAAATTCTTCCTTTTCTGTTACCTTTCCCCTCTATTTTGATTTTATTTCTTGTATATTTATATCTATAGTTCTTTTAATTAGAGGATCTATTATTTTTTATTCTTACTTCTATATAGACAGAGAAATTTATAAGACTCGATTTTTTTTTCTTATACTTTTATTTGTTGTATCTATAATTTTTTTAATCCTTTGTCCTAATTTTTTTTGTATATTATTGGGTTGAGATGGTTTAGGTTTAATTTCTTATTGTTTAGTAATTTATTATCAAAATTTTAAATCATTTTCATCTGGTATAATTACTGCTTTAACTAATCGGGTTGGAGATGTATTTATTTTAGCTTCTATTGCTATATTTTTTTCTATGGGGAGGTGAAGATATATAAATTATGTTTTTTCTTTAAATTTAACTTGATTAAGAATTTTTTTTCTTATTGCCTCTTTAACTAAAAGAGCTCAAATTCCTTTTTCTGCTTGATTACCTGCTGCAATGGCAGCTCCTACTCCCGTTTCTTCTCTTGTTCATTCTTCTACTTTAGTTACTGCTGGAGTTTATATTATAATTCGTTTTAACTATTTTCTTTCAGAAAACTTAAAATTTTTTTTATTGTTTATTTCTCTTTTAACTATAGTAATGTCAGGAATTTCTGGAGTATTTGAATATGATTTAAAAAAAATTATTGCTTTGTCTACATTAAGACAATTAGGTTTTATAATAACTTCTATTAGATTAAATCTTTCCAATTTAGCTTTTTTTCATCTTGTGACTCATGCTAGATTTAAAGCTCTTTTATTTATATGTGCTGGTATATTTATTCATAACTTTTTCGATAATCAAGATATCCGATTTTTTGGTCTTATAAATAAAAATTTTTCTTTTTCTTTATCTATATTTAATGTAGCTAATTTATCTTTATGTGGATTTCCTTTTTTATCTGGATTTTTTTCTAAAGACTTGATTTTAGAATTATTTTTGTTAAAAAAAGTTAATACACTTTTTTTTGTGTTAATTTTTTTAGGAACTTTTTTAACTGTATTTTATACTTTTCGTTTAATTTATTTTTTAAGTTTAAAAAATCCTTTTTATTATCCTCTTGAAATTTCTAATAAAAAGTTAGGAATTGAATATTCTATAGGATTTTTGTTTTTGTTTTCAATTTTTTTAGGTTTTTTTGGTTCTTTATTTTTTTTTTTTCCTTATAATTATGTTGTTTTACCTATTACTTTAAAGGTTCTGGTTTTAGTTTTATGTTTTTTTTCTATTTTTTTTTGTATTATTTTTTCTAGAAGATTATTTTGCTTTAATTCTAAAATTTCGCTTTTTTTAGGTCAAATGTGATTTCTTTACTTTTTAAAAACTGATTTTTTAAAATTTCCTTTTTTTAATTTTTCTTTTAAAGTGTCTAAGTCTTTAAATGGATTTTCTGAACTTTTTTTTGGTTTTTATTTATATAAATATTTATTTTTTATTTCTTCTGTTTCTAATAAATATTTAAAAAGTTTGTTTTCTTTTTTTTTCTTTATATTTTTATATTTTTTTTTTGTATTTATTTTTATAAACTTATAAGTTTTAACTATTTTTTTTTTTAAAATGGGGTACTTCAAATCTAAAAAAAAAAATAATATATAAATAAATAAATAAAGGAGGAAATTGGATATATTTAAGACTTAAAAAAAAAAAAAAAAAAATTAAATGATTTTTTTTGTTGTATTTTTTGTAATTTTTAAAATTTTTTTAAATT